TTTTTATTTTATTAAAATTTTTATAAAATATGGACTTAATTTTTATAAATTATAGAAGTTTTTTTATATAAATTTTTATAGTATATATAAATAATTAAATAAATAAATTAAATTTAAAATAAATTTATTATTATCTATCTATAAAAAAATTAGTAAACTATTAAATATAAATAAAAATTAATAAATAAAATTTTATAAATTTAAATTTATATATTATAATTAAAATACATATTTTTAATAGTCCTATTAAGAATTTAATAAAGAAAGAAATAAAATTCATAATAATTAATAATTTAATATTTATATATAATATAATTAAATAAATTATATAATAATAATTAAAATATTTATTTTTTTATTTTATTATTTATATTTATAATATTATATATAATATATTTAATAATTATAAATATTTTATATAATAATTTTTTTATTTTATAAAAAAATAGAGTTTTACTTTAAATAATTGAATATAGTATAAATTTAATAAATTTTATTACATATAAAATAAAAATTAAGTTTATTTAATTAAAATAATAAATAATAATTATATAAATAAAACAAACTTAAAAGCATAATTTATGATTAATTTTTTATTTTATCTAAAAAAAAAAAATACATATAAAATAAAAATTAAGTTTATTTAATTAAAATAATAAATAATAATTATATAAATAAAACAAACTTAAAAGCATAATTTATGATTAATTTTTTATTTTATCTAAAAAAAAAAAAAGAGAGGCGGCTTTTTAAAAAAAATGATTTAGGAAGTAAGTTAATTAAATATTATTATTTAAATAAAATTAAATATTTATATAATTTTTATTTTAAAATATTTATTTTTAAAATAATTATTTTATAATAGTAAGAATAATTTATTTAAATATTTTTTTACATGTAAATATTCATTTGATATTAAAAAATTTTTAATAATTTTTATTTATTATATTCGCAGTAATTAATATTATAAATTTTTTTATAAATGATTTAGAAATTATTATTTAAAATTGGTAAAATTTGTGCCAGCAATCGCGGTTATACAAATAATTTAATTAAATTTATTTAGTAATAGTAAAATAAAATAAATTATTATAAATAAATAAAACTTAAATTTTATAGGTGAAATTTTAAAATTTAAATTATTTTTATTAAATTTATTTTTAGCTAATAAGTTTTAAATATAAACTAGGATTAGATACCCTATTATTTAAAAAGTTAAAATAAAAATATTAAAGTAGTAATAGTTAAATGCTTAAAACTTAAATAATTTGGCGGTATTTTAGTCTATTTAGAGGAATTTGTTTAATAAATGATAACCCACAATTTACCTAACTTAAATTTTTGAAATTTGTATATCGTTGTCGTAAGAATATTTTATTAGAATAAAAATTTTCTTAATTTTTAATTTATAAATAAGTCAAATCAAGGTGCAGTTTATATTTAAGTTTAAAATGAATTACAATAAATATTAATTATTTTGAATAATTTATTAAAATATAAGTTTGAAATAGGATTTAATAGTAAAAATATTTTAGAAAAATATTTTGGTTTTAGCTCTAAAATATGCACACATTGCCCGTCGCTCTCATTAATTTATTAAAATGAGATAAGTCGTAACATAGTAGATATACTGGAAAGTGTTTCTAGAAATACAATTTAAAGCTTAAAAAGTAAAGTATTTCGTTTACATTGAAAAGAAATTTGTGCAAATCATTTTAAATTGATTTATAATAGTTATTTATTATAATAATGTTTGTATATTTTTTATTAATTAATAAAATTAATTTTAAATATAAAATTTTTAGTATTTTATAAAGAAAAAATATTATTAATAATAGTTTATTAGTATAGAAAAAGAAATTTTAAATAATTTGAAAAATTTTTAAAATAATAGAATAATTAATTTTTAGTGCCTTGTGTGTCAGGATAAATTAATTAATAAATATAAAAAATATTTATTTCGAATTTAAAAGATTTAATATTTTATTTTATTTATTGTTGAAAAAATATTAATTTATAAATTATTAGAAATGAGATGTTATTCGTTTTTAAAAATATCTAATTTTTTTAGAAATAAATTTAATTTATTTATAATTTATTAATTATTTTATTTTATAAATAATTAATTAATTTATAAAAATATTTCAAGGGATGAGCTTTGAATTAAAATTTAATAATTTTAAAAAAGTAATAAAAAAAAGTAAGCTTAAAAATAGCAATTTTTAATGATTATGTTATAATTTATTTTTAAAAAATTATTATTTATTTTAAAAATTTTATTTTTTATAAAAAAAATTTTTTTAATATTAAAAAAGAGGTTATAATGATTTAATTAGTAAAATTTTTATTTATTAAATAAGTTTTAAGTTTAAAAAATTTATAAATAAATTCGACAAATTTTTATATTCACCTGTTTATCAAAAACATCTCTTTTAGGTTTTTTTAAAAGTTTAACCTGCCCACTGAAAATTTTTAAAGGGCCGCGGTATTTTGACCGTGCAAAGGTAGCATAATCATTAGTTTTTTAATTGAAGGCTGGTATGAATGGTTGAATGAAATATATGTTGTATCTATTAATTTAAAATTTTAATTTTATTTTTTAGTTAAAAAGCTAAAATTTTATTTAAAGACGAGAAGACCCTATAAAGCTTTATATTTATATTTTATAATTTATGAATAATTTTTTTTATTTTAAGTATTTTAAATATTGTATTGGGGTGATATTAAAATTTATAAAACTTTTAAAATTATTTTATTAATTATATTTATTTTTCTAATGATCCATTATTAATGATTAAAAATTTAAGTTACTTTAGGGATAACAGCGTAATTTTTTTAGAGAGTTCTTATCGATAAAAAAGATTGCGACCTCGATGTTGGACTAAGAATTATTTTAGGTGTAGAAGTTTAAATTTTAAGTCTGTTCGACTTATAAATTCTTACGTGATCTGAGTTCAAACCGGTGTAAGCCAGGTTGGTTTCTATCTTAAATTAAAGATTATATTTTAGTACGAAAGGACCGAGTATAAAAATATTTATTTATAATTTAGAATAATATTAAATTATTTATATAATTTTATGTTAATTAAAAAATATGACTATTTTGGCAGATAAATGCAATAAATTTAGAATTTATTTATATAATTAAATTAATTATAATTAGTATTGTTTATATTTGTTGATTTAATTATACCTTTTTTAAGAAGATTAATTTTAATTATTTTGGTAATAGTGGGGGTTGCTTTTTTAACTTTATTAGAGCGTAAAGTTTTGGGTTATATTCAAATTCGTAAAGGTCCCAATAAAGTAGGATTATTTGGTGTACCTCAGCCTTTTAATGATGCAATTAAGTTATTTACCAAAGAACAAACTTATCCTTTTGTTTCTAATTATTTAGTATATTATTTTTCTCCAATTTTTTCTTTATTTTTATCTTTATTATGTTGGTTGTGTATTCCTTTTTTTATTAAATTATATAGATTTAATTTAGGAATTTTATTTTTTTTATGTTGTTTAAGAACGGGGGTTTATCCTGTTATAATTGCTGGGTGATCTTCTAATTCAAATTATGCTTTATTAGGAGGGTTGCGCGCGGTTGCTCAAACTATTTCTTATGAAGTTAGTTTGGCTTTAATTTTATTGTCTATAATTTTTTTAGTGGGGAGTTATAATTTTTTTGATTTTTTTTATTTTCAATTAAATATTTGGTTTATTTTCTTATGTTTTCCTTTAATATTAGTTTTATTTTGTTCTTTATTGGCTGAAACTAATCGAACTCCTTTTGATTTTGCTGAGGGGGAGTCAGAATTGGTTTCAGGATTTAATGTTGAATATAGAAGAGGGGGTTTTGCTTTAATTTTTTTAGCTGAATATTCAAGAATTTTATTTATAAGACTGTTATTTTCTATAATTTTTTTAGGGGCTGATATTAATAATTTTACATTTTTTTTAAAATTAAGATTTTTATCTTTTATATTTATTTGAGTTCGGGGGACTCTTCCTCGTTTTCGATATGATAAATTGATATTTTTGGCTTGAAAAAGTTTTTTACCTTTTTCTTTGAATTATTTAATTTTAGTTGTGGGCATAAAAATTTTATTTAATTCTTTTTAATTAATAGAATTTAGTATAAAATCAATAAAAATTATATTTTTATCTTATGTTTTCAAAACATACGCTTTAATCAAGCTCATTGATTTATTTAAAAATTAAAAATATTAATTTAGTAAAGAATCTCATCATTTTGATATGAATGGATTAATTATATAATAAGAAAAATAAACAACAGTTAAAATTTGCCCTGTAATAACATAAGGGTCTTCTACAGGGCGAGCCCCAATTCATGTTAAAAGAATTACTGTAATTACTATGATTCAGAATAAAATTTGGTTAAAAAAGTAAAATTGAATTCCTCGAAATTTATTTGGATTTGTAAAAGGTAAAATAAATAGAATTGCAATAGATAAAACAAGGGCAATAACTCCTCCTAATTTATTAGGAATTGATCGAAGGATAGCATAAGCAAATAAAAAATATCACTCTGGTTGAATATGTGGGGGGGTGACTAGGGGGTTAGCGGGGATAAAATTATCCGGGTCTCCCAATTTATAGGGGGCTATAATTGTTAGTATAAATAAAAGTATAATTATTATAATAAAGCCAAAAATATCTTTAAAAGAAAAATAGGGGTGAAATGGGATTTTATCTCTATTTCTATTAATGCCTAAAGGATTATTTGACCCTGTTTGATGAAGAAATAATAGGTGAATTATTGTTGCGGCTATTACAATAAATGGTAAAAGAAAATGAAATGTAAAGAATCGTGTTAAGGTTGCATTATCTACGGCAAAACCTCCTCATAATCATTGAACTAAATCTAGTCCTAAGTAAGGAACTGCAGAAAGTAAATTTGTAATAACAGTAGCCCCTCAGAATGATATTTGTCCTCAAGGTAAAACATATCCTATAAAAGCTGTTCCTATTACTAAGAATAAAATTAAAACCCCTACTCTTCAGGTAGGGATAAATAAATAAGAACCATAGTATATCCCTCGCCCTACGTGTAGATAAATACAAATAAAAAAAAATGATGCCCCATTTGCGTGCAATGTACGCAATAATCATCCGTAGTTTACATCACGGCAGATATGGTTTACAGAATTAAAAGCAGTTTCAATATCTGCTGTGTAATGTATAGCTAAAAATAATCCCGTTAAAGTTTGAATAATTAAACATAATCCTAGTAAAGACCCAAAATTTCATCATGCTGAAATATTTGATGGGGCTGGCAAATCTACTAATGCATTATTTATAATTTTAAATAAAGGGTGTCTAGTTCGTATAGGTTTATTCATTTGTTTATAAATTAGGGCGCAAAGGTCCTTCAAAAATATTGGTAATTTTTACTACGGCAATTAAAGTAAGAAATAAATAAATTATTACTGAAATTGTAATGAAATTATTTGGAAAATTATATAATTTATTTAATATTAATGAATTTTCGTTTTGAAAATTTATTATAAATAATAGGTTTTGGGTTTCAAAATTAATTAAATAGTTTATAAAAATAGAATTATCTATTACAATAATTAATATTAACAATAAAAAAAATATAAAACTATTTGTTCAAATTAATTTTATTGAAAAATTAAATATTTCATTAGAGGCTAGTGATGTTACATATATGAATAAAACAAGTATTCCTCCCAAAAAAATTAAAAATAAAATATAGGAAAATCAAAAAGTATATCTAATGATTCCTGATATTAAGCTAATTAAAATGGTTTGTCAAAGTAATATAATTCCTATAGCTAAAGGATGTTTTATTAATGAAAACGTAGAAGCTCTAATAATATTTAGAAAATTTAAAATAAAATAAAATATATCAAGAAATAGTTTATTTAAAATATTAATTTTGGAGATTAATGAAAAAGGTTACTTTTTTCTTGAAGTTTTAAAAGAAAAAATCTTATTTTTGATTTACAAGACCAATATTTTTGTTAAATTATTAAAACTAATGGCATTAATTTTTAAATATTTTTTCATACTTTATATATATATAATAGGATTAATTACATTTGTTTCTAATCGAAAACATTTATTATCTACTTTATTAAGTTTAGAATTTATTGTATTATGTTTATTTATAATATTATTTAATTTTTTAAATATTTTTAGTTACGAAGTTTATTTTTCTATATTATTTTTAACTTTTAGAGTCTGTGAAGGGGCATTAGGGGTGGCTATTTTAGTTTCTATAATTCGCACTCATGGAAATGATTATTTTAATTCTTTTTCAATTTTACAATGTTAAAATTTATATTTTTTTTTATATTTATAATTCCATTATGTTTTTTAAAAAATATATTTTGAATGGTGCAAAATATAGTATTTTTCTCTTGTTTACTTATATTTTTTTTATTAAAATATGATTTTTATTTTGTAAATTTTTCTGGCTTATTAGGGATAGACTTAGTATCTTATGGGTTAATTATTTTAAGAGTTTGAATCTGTTCTTTAATAATTTTAGCTAGAGAGTCTGTTTTTAAATTTAATAATTATTATAAGTATTTTTTGTTTTTAGTTTTATTTTTATTATTAATATTATTTATGACTTTTTCTACTTATAATTTATTTTTATTTTATTTATATTTTGAAAGAAGATTAATTCCTACTCTTTTTTTAATTTTAGGTTGGGGTTATCAGCCAGAACGTATTCAAGCTGGCATATATTTATTATTTTATACATTATTGGCTTCATTGCCTTTATTAATAACTATTTTTTATATTTATAATTTTTCTTTAACATTAAATATTTTTATATTAATAAATTATTCATTTTTAAACTATTTATTTTATTTATCAATAATTTTTGCTTTTTTAGTTAAAATACCAATATTTTTAGTTCATTTATGGTTACCGAAAGCACATGTTGAAGCCCCTGTTTCAGGGTCAATAATTTTGGCGGGGGTATTGTTAAAATTAGGGGGTTACGGTTTATTGCGGGTATTCCCTTTTTTAATAATAATAAATAAAAATTTTAATTATTTAGTAATTACTATTAGATTAATTGGCGGGGTTATTATTAGATTAGTATGTCTTCGACAGGTAGATATAAAAGCTTTAATTGCTTATTCTTCTGTAGCTCATATAGGCGTTGTTTTAGGCGGATTAATAACTTTAACATTTTGGGGTTTGAGAGGTTCTTACACTTTAATAATTGCCCATGGGCTTTGTTCTTCAGGTTTATTTTGTTTAGCTAATTTAAGATATGAGCGTTTGAGAAGACGAAGATTATTAATTAATAAAGGTTTGTTAAATTTTATACCAAGATTGGCATTATGATGGTTTTTATTGTGTGCTGGAAATATAGCGGCTCCTCCTACATTAAATTTGTTGGGGGAAATTAGTCTATTAAATAGAATTATTAGTTGATCCTGATTAACTATGGTTTTAATTGCTTTGTTATCTTTTTTTAGAGCTAGCTATTCTCTTTATTTATATTCTATAAGTCAACAAGGAAATATTTATTCAGCTTTATATTCTTTTTCTATAAATTATGTTCGTGAATATTTAGTATTATTTTTACATTGATTTCCTTTAAATATTTTAATTTTAAAAAGAGATCTTTGTTTATTATGATTATAATTTAAATAGTTTAAAAAAAATAATGATTTGTGGTGTCATAGATATAGGTTGTCTATTTTAAATCGTGAAAAATTATTCTATTTGTTTAATTAATTTTTTTATTTTAATATTTTTAAGATTAATGTTTTTTATTTTTAGTTTAATTTTTTTATTTTATGAAATAGTTTATTTTGTAGAGTGAGATTTATTAATTATTCAAACTTCTTCATTAGTTATAGTTTTTTTATTTGATTGAATAAGATTAATATTTATATCTTTTGTTTTATTTATTTCTTCTTTAGTTATTTTTTATAGAAAGGAGTATATAAGAGAAGATAAGTATATTAATCGTTTTATTATATTAGTAGTTATGTTTGTTTTTTCTATAATAATATTAATTATCAGACCTAATTTAATCAGTTTATTGTTAGGGTGGGATGGTTTAGGATTAGTTTCTTATTGTTTAGTAATCTATTTTCAAAATGTAAAATCTTATAATGCTGGGATATTAACCGCTCTTTCCAATCGAATTGGGGATGTTTTATTATTATTAGCTATTGCTTGGATATTAAATTATGGGAGATGAAATTTTATTTTTTATTTAGAAATTATAAAAAATGATAAGATTATATTATTAATTTCTATTTTAGTAATTTTAGCGGCTATAACAAAAAGAGCTCAAATTCCTTTTTCTTCGTGATTACCTGCAGCTATGGCGGCCCCAACACCTGTCTCAGCTTTAGTTCACTCTTCGACTCTAGTAACAGCTGGTGTTTATTTATTGATTCGTTTTAATATTTTATTTACTGACACATTTATGGGAAAATTTTTATTATTAATTGGGGGTTTAACTATATTTATGGCAGGGGTTGCAGCTAATTTTGAGTTTGATTTAAAAAAAATTATTGCCCTTTCTACTCTTAGACAATTAGGGTTGATAATAAGAATTTTAGCTATAGGTTTCCCTAAGTTAGCTTTTTTTCATCTTTTAACTCATGCTTTATTTAAGGCTCTTTTATTTATATGTGCAGGGGCGGTAATTCATAATATAAAAAATTCTCAAGATATTCGTGACATAGGGGTTTTAACAAATTTTATACCGTTTACAACTTCTTGTTTAAATGTAGCTAATTTAGCTTTATGCGGGATACCTTTTTTAGCCGGATTTTATTCAAAGGATTTAATTTTAGAAGTAGTCATGCAATCATCTATAAATTTGTTTTCCTTTTTTCTTTATTTTTTTTCCACGGGATTAACAGTTTGTTATTCTTTTCGGTTAGCTTATTATTCCTTATCCGGTATATTTAATGAAAGTTCTTTAAATTGTTTAAGAGATGAGGGTTGGGGTATGTCAAAAAGAATATTTTGTTTAATAATTATAGCAATCTTTGGGGGTTCTATGTTAAGATGATTAATTTTTACATCAAATTATATAATTTGTCTTCCATCAGAGTTAAAAAATTTAACTTTAGTTGTTTGTCTATTAGGGGGTATAACTGGGTATATAATTAGAAGAGCTGGGTTTTATTTTTCTAATAAAAGTTTAAGATTATATAATTTAAGATTTTTTAATAGTTCTATATGATTTATACCATTAGTTTCTACTATTGGAATTATTTTTTATCCTTTATTATTAGGTTTTAAATCATTTAAATCAATGGATCAAGGTTGATCAGAATTTTTTGGGCCTCAGAAAATTTATTTTTATATAAAATATTACTCAATTATTAATCAATTCGTTCAAAATAATAATTTAAAAATTTACTTAATAATATTTATTTTTTGATTAATGTTTTTAGTTATTATTATGTTTATTTAGAATCTAAATAGCTTATATATTAGAGCGTGACACTGAAGATGTTAAAGAAATTAATTTAATTTTTAGATATAAATAAATTTATTTATTATTTATAAAAGTTTAAAACTTTATTTTTACAGTGAAAATGTAATGTTTTTATTAAACTATATATATATATAAAAAAAAATAAATTGTACAAATTTATTTATATTTAAATATTTAATAAAGGAAAAAAAAAAAAAAAAAAGAAATAAAAATGGAATTTAACCATTAAAAATAAAAGTTAGCAGCTTTTTCTTGAGCACCTTATTTCCTTAATTGGAATATAAAATTCAATTCTATCATTAACAGTGATATACCTCTTCTTTGGTTTCAATTAAAAAAGAGGGAGAATACGAATGTTTTATCATTTAAAATTAGGTCGAAACTAATCGCGATTCATCGCTTCAAATTCTATATAAGTTATTATAAGGAAAATTGATTTTTTATCAATACTTTTTAATTGCAAATTAAATGTTATAGTTAACTATATCCTTTAAAAATTATTTAGATCAGTTTAAAGCCCCTTGATTTCATTCATGGATTAGCCCGATAATTAAGATTAATAAAAAAATTAGACTTGTAATTATTCAGTTAATAATATTTGATGTTTTAAAAATTAAAATTATAGGTAAAATTAAGGCAATTTCTACATCAAAAATTAAAAAAATTACTGTAATTAAAAAAAATCGAATAGAGAAAGGAAGTCGGGATGAATTAATTGGATCAAAACCACATTCAAAAGGAGATATTTTTTCCCGGTCATTTGATGTTTTTTTTGAAAGAATAGAGGCTAAAATTATTACAACTACGGCGATTAAAAGGATGATAATTCTTATAAAAAATAAATTAAAAATTATTTATACTAAAATTTTTAGTCCTTATGATTGGAAGTCATATATACTTATATACTATATAAATTTATCTACCTCATCAGTAAATTGATACATAAAGAAATAATCAAACTACATCAACAAAATGTCAATATCATGCTGCAGCCTCAAACCCAAAATGATGGGAATTAGAAAAGTGATTATTTAAATTTCGCATGAAACATACAATTAAAAAAGTTGTCCCAATAATAACATGTAGACCGTGAAATCCTGTAGCTATAAAAAAAGTTGATCCATAAACGGCATCCGCAATACAAAAAGAAGCTTCAATGTATTCGTAAGCTTGTAAGATTGTGAAATAAATTCCTAAAAGAATAGTAAAAAATAAGCCTTGATTTGTTTGTGAGTGGTTATTTTCTATTAAACTATGGTGGGCTCATGTTACAGTTACCCCCGAAGATAAAAGAATAGCTGTATTTAATAAAGGAACTTGGAAAGGGTTAAAAACTAAGATTCCTATAGGGGGTCACAATCTTCCTAATTCAATTGTTGGGGAAAGGCTTCTATGAAAAAAAGCTCAAAAAAATCTGACAAAAAAGAAAATTTCGGAAACAATAAATAGAATTATTCCCCACCGTAATCCGAAAGTTACCGGAATGGTATGGAGACCTTGAAAGGTTCCTTCACGGGAAATATCTCGTCATCATTGATATATAGTTAAAAGTGTAATTATATTTCCTAAAATAAATAGAGAGTTATCATATTGGTGGAATCATTTAACTAATCCTGAAACTATTGTAAAAGCCCCAATTGCCCCAGTTAAAGGTCATGGGCTGTAATCTACTAAATGAAATGGGTGGTTTGAATGTGTTGACATTAAAATTAATTTACTTCTCTAGAGTAAAGGGTTGAAAGAACTGCGAAAACATAAGATTGAATAATTGCTACGGCTGATTCAAGTATTAAAAGAGCAATTTGTGCGAGCACCAATAGTGAAACTAAAATAGAGGATAAAGAATTCCCTGTATTTCCTATTAAAGTTAATAATAAATGTCCGGCGATCATATTAGCCGTTAATCGAACTGCAAGAGTTCCAGGTCGAATTATGTTACTAATAGTTTCAATGCACACTATAAAAGGTATTAACACTCTAGGTGTTCCTTGGGGGACTAAGTGGGCGAATATATGTTGCGTATGATTAAATCATCCGTAAATTATAAATCTTATTCATAAAGGTAAAGCTAATGTTAATGTTATTGTAAGATGTCTAGTTCTAGTAAAAATATAGGGGAATAACCCCAAAAAATTATTGAATAAAATTAATGTAAATAATGAGATAAAAATAAATGTGCTACCGTTTTTTCTTGTTGGCCCTAATAGAGTTTTAAATTCTTTAAATAAAGTAATTGTAATATTATTTCAAAAAATATTAATTCGAGAAGGTATAAATCAAAAAGAATATGGGATTAATAGTAATCCAATAAAAGTTCTTAATCAATTTAAAGATAAATTAAAAATAGTAGTTGAGGGGTCAAATACGGAAAATAAGTTTGTTATCATTTTCAGTTTAATGTTTTATTAAGTTTAACTTCATTCTTTGAAGTTAAGTTAATTTTATTATAAAAACAATAATAATTTAATATATTAAAAATTATGAAAGAAATAGAAAAAATTACAAAAAGGGTTAATCATCTAATTGGGGCTATTTGTGGGATTAAAAAATATTAAAGGGGTTAATAATTTTAGTTTGACATACTAATGTTATTTATTTAACTAATTTTTTCATCAGAAGTAATTGCTATATTACTATAAAATGGTTTAAGAGACCAGTACTTGCTTTCAGTCATCTAATGTATATAAATTATTAATTTAAATTGTATAATTTAAAAATTAGAAATTCATTTAATAAAATTTTTTGTTGGAATTCTTTCGATTACGATAGGTATAAATCTATGATTAGCTCCGCAAATTTCTGAACATTGGCCAAAAAATAATCCAGGTCGATTAATTAAAAAGTTAGTTTGATTTAATCGTCCGGGGGTTGCGTCAATTTTAATTCCTAAAGCTGGGACGGTTCATGAATGTAAGACATCGGCAGCAGAAACTAAAATTCGAATTTGATTGTTTGTAGGAAGAATAATACGGTTATCGACGTCTAATAATCGAAAAGAATTAAAGTTTATTTCATTAGAAGGAATTATATATGAATCAAATTCAATATTTTTGAAATCAGAATATTCATAACTTCAATATCATTGATGTCCAATTGTTTTTAAAGTGATAGAGGGATTATTGATTTCATCTAATAAATATAAAAGTCGAAGAGATGGTAGGGCGATAAATATTAAAATAATTGCGGGGAGAATAGTTCAAATTACTTCAATAGTTTGTCCATGTAATAATAAGCGATTTGTAAATTTATTAGTAAATAATATTATTATTAGATAGCCTACTAAAATAGTAATTATAATTAAAATTAATAAAGTGTGATCATGAAAAAAATTTAATTGTTCTATTAATGGGGAATTTCTGTCTTGTAATCCTAAGTTTGATCATGTTGCCATTTATAAAAAAATTCTAATAAAAGTAATTACTTTATATATGAAGCTTAAATTCATTGCACTAATCTGCCATATCAGATATAATTATTAATTAAAATTATTAATTTAATTAGTTAAAAGGGGTAATTCTGAGTAACTATGTTCTATAGGGGGTATTTTTTGGAATCATTCAATTGATGAGTTTAATTGAGAAGAAAAAATAGGTATCCGGTTAGTTACCATTCTTTCTCAGATAATAAAAATAAAGAATAGAATTCTAAATAAAGAAATTGTAGAACCTACAGTAGATACAATATTTCAAGATGCATAAGCATCAGGGTAGTCTGAATATCGACGAGGTATACCTGCTAATCCTAAAAAATGTTGGGGGAAAAAGGTAAGATTAACTCCTAAAAATATTATAGAAAATTGAGATTTCAATCATTTTTCATTTATAGATAAACCTGAGAAAAGGGGGTATCAATGTACAAATCCGGCTATAATAGCAAATACAGCTCCTATTGAAAGAACATAATGAAAGTGGGCTACTACATAATATGTATCATGAAGAACAATATCAATAGATGAATTAGCTAAAATTACCCCTGTTAATCCCCCTACGGTAAATAAAAAAACAAACCCTAAAGCTCATAATAATGAGGGAGAATTATTAATTTGAGTACCGTGTAAGGTGGCTAATCATCTAAAAATTTTAATTCCTGTAGGCACGGCAATAATTATTGTTGCTGAAGTAAAATATGCTCGTGTATCAACGTCTATTCCGACAGTAAATATATGGTGGGCTCATACGACAAATCCTAGAAGACCAATAGCTAATATAGCATAAATTATTCCTAAAGAACCGAAAGTTTCTTTTTTTCCTCTTTCTTGTCTAATAATATGAGAAATTATTCCGAAACCTGGGAGAATTAAAATATAAACTTCTGGATGACCAAAAAATCAAAATAAATGTTGGTATAAAATAGGGTCCCCCCCTCCAGCTGGATCAAAAAAAGAAGTATTTAAATTTCGGTCTGTTAAAAGCATAGTAATAGCTCCGGCTAATACGGGTAAAGAGAGAAGTAATAAAATAGCAGTAATAACTACCGATCAAACAAATAAAGGCATACGGTCTAAAGTAATTCCATTAGATCGTATATTAATTACAGTAGTAATAAAATTTACTGCTCCTAAAATAGAAGAAATCCCAGCTAAATGTAAAGAGAAAATAGCTAAATCTACTGATCCTCCTGTATGAGCGATTCCTGAAGAAAGAGGGGGGTAAACAGTTCATCCAGTGCCCGCCCCATTTTCTACAATAGAGCTTGATAATAATAATGTCAAAGATGGAGGTAGTAATCAAAAACTTATATTATTTATTCGTGGGAAGGCTATATCTGGGGCTCCTAATATTAAAGGAACTAATCAGTTTCCAAAACCACCAATTAAAATAGGTATAACTATAAAAAAAATTATTACAAAAGCATGGGCAGTAACAATAACATTATAAATTTGATCGTCACCAATTAATGACCCTGCGTGGCCTAATTCGGCTCGAATAAGAATTCTTAAAGAAGTTCCTACTATTCCTGATCAAGCCCCAAAAATAAAATATAATGTACCAATATCTTTATGATTTGTTGAAAATAATCATTGTCGCAATTTAAAATGATTAAATGGCTGAAGTTTAGGCGTTAGATTGTAAATCTATTTATGAAAATTATATTTCTTTAATCAGTTATTTAGTTTTATAGTCAAAAATGATATTAGACTGCAATTCTAAAGGAATAATGAATAATTATTAAAGCTTAAAAATAATTTTTTTATTTATAACTTTGAAGGCTATTAGTTTATTTAACTTAAAACTTTAAATTAAATAATATATTAAAAAAATTAAAATTAGCCCAAAAATTGAAATAAAATTAATAACGGAAAGAATTAAAAAATTTTTTTTAAAAATAAATAATTTATAATTTCAATTTATTTCTGAAAAATTAAATAAAAGAGTAGAGTAAGAAATCCGTAAATAAAAATATAAAGTAATTAAAGTTAAAAATAATATAAAATTTAATAAAAAATATAAATTATTTTTAATTAATATTTCAATGATTAATCATTTAGGAAAAAATCCTAAAAATGGGGGTAAACCCCCTAAAGATAAAAGAGGTAAAAATAATATTAATTTTAAAAATTTATTAGATTTAAAAATTGTAAAAGTTTGGTTAATATTAAAAATTTTAAAGTTATTTAGCATAAAGGTAATTCTTATATTTAAAAAAAAATAAATAAAAAAATAAATAAGCCATAGAGTTTGATTAAAAATTATTCCGGCGAGTATTCAACCCAAATGATTAATAGAAGAAAATGCTATTAATTTTCGTAAGGAAGTTTGATTTAAACCTCCTAAGCTTCCGAAAATTATAGCTATGAAAATAGAAAAAATCAACAATTTAAAGTTTATTATGTAAGATAAAATTATTAAAGGTGCAATTTTTTGTCAAGTTATTAATAAAAAATTATTTATTCATGTTAATCCTTCTATTACACTAGGTAATCAAAAATGAAAGGGGGCGGCCCCACATTTTAATATTATAGAAGAGTTAATTAATAAAGAAGAATAAATAAAATTATTTTCGTATTTTAAGTTTATAAATAAAAAAAAAATAATAATTGAAAACAATAAAACTGCTGATGCAATAGCTTGGATTAAGAAATATTTTAATGAAGATTCTGATGAAAATAAATTTTTTGATATTATAATTAAGGGGATTAAAGAAAGGAGATTAATTTCTAATCCCATTCAAACTCTAAATCAAGATGAGGCGGAAATTGAAATTAGAGATCCAATAATTATTGAATTAAAAAATAAAAATTTATAAGAATTTTTAAAAATTAAAAAGAAAAGGGTTAAAACCTTTATAAATAGGGTATGAACCTATTAGCTTTATTAGCTTATCTTTTTTAAAAAAAATAAATATATTTATATATGTGAATATATTTTAGTGTAAGAAGCACGAAAGTTTTTGATACTTCAAGAAATAGTTTAATTCTATTAAATATAAAAATATTTTTAATGTATTTAATAGATATAATTTAAAAAATTATATGATTTACTCTATCAAAGTAATCCTTTTATCAGGCAATCTATT